ATAGTTTCGTTTGTTTGCTGTGGACCATGTCTTTTTTCAAGATTATCCAACGTCATCTCACTTATACTTACTTACTTTGATTCTATTTAGATATGGTGTAGGCATATCATCATAAAAATCAAATCAATTTTCTCAATTTCACTTTGCCTCTGCTTCGGATTGGATTCTCTATACGAATCAAATTCAAATAAGGAATGTAAAGAATATATTCAACATTCTAATGGAAAGAATATTCATAAATAAATAAATAAAATAAATAAATAAATATAAAATGAATAAAAGAAAGATTCAATGCAATATGAAACATAAATGTTATGTTAAAATGGAAATAGTGAATCACTACAATCAAAGAAAAGAAGAAGCCCGGCTCATTTTTCTCTCTTTTTTCTTAGGAATTTAGAATAGAGATATAGTAAGTAGTCAGATGAAGTCGAATGTCTAGGAATTTCTATCTCATTATGAGATATTATACTCGGCTGGCGTTCTTGTATTCTTTTTTTTTTTTCTTACAATCTGTATAGAGAATCGTTGCTTCTATTGATTCAATATGGATACAGAAAGAGAATGCATCGACCAATTAGATTCTCTTTACTTATACTTATGACTCCGAATTTCTACTGAAATTTTATTTCAATCCGTTGAATCGCGAGGAATCTTTATTTGATAGATAAGTTCTATACCCCAATTAGAGACTTTGGACCTGTACTACCCCGCCCTTACGACCCGAAACGATCAAGTTATTTTTTTAGAGTTAAAAATCTTGAAAGAGTTTTTCGGACCCATTTCTGGGACGAAAGATCGTGATTTGGAATGACTCAAAATACTTGTTGATGTAATAACATCAAGTAAGACCCATCAACGCAACGGGTTCGACCTCGTGGCAAAAAAAGCTTCTTTTGAAGCAAATCTACACACTGAGGCATAGTGAAGTGGTATAATCGACCGAATCGTAAATGATCTACAGAAAATACTTCGAATGGAATTCAATCGCGCGTCGTCGAACAATTCGACAGATCAACTTAATCTAAATAAAAATAGAAGAGGGCGCAAACGTTGCTACATTTAGGACCAATTCATGATCTCTGAAACAATGAATTGGGGTTCTTGTTCCACCAAGAAGCAATGAGTTGGCAGATTCCTAACTCATCCAAGTTCAAATGGTCCCTAATCTTCTTACAGAAGGATAAAGTCTGCATCGGTAGAATTGGAATGACGAGTAATTGGAGCAGATTGGAAAAAAATCTTGTACAAGAAATTGGAATAAATTCTTTATTTATTGGATTTTATCCCTCGAGTTATCGATCTCCGTGAGCATGTGGGAATGTTTCCATTTCTATGGACCAAAAAACCGTCCAGCTACAAGCATTAATTAGGAAATGAAAACTCTAAAAAAATAGATAGGGCTATACGGACTCGAACCGTAGACCTTCTCGGTAAAACAGATCAAACTTATTATTTTATTGATTGTCGAAATGATTCGAACTGTTTTAAAGACTCAACATGCATTTTTTTTGCATTGGGCTCTTTCATTAACTGAATAGAAAGATCAGTTAGTCCACCATGTTTTTTCTTAACAGGAAGATAATGAGATGGCTCCACGTGCTCTGATTCATTATTTTTATTCTGATTCTGGAGCAATACCAAAGTGTTTCAAAGAAGAGTGGCCTTGACGTAGGTATGCCTCCGACCTAGATCAACCCGACGAGTCTCTATCGCTACGCTCCAAGAGTCAAATATGATACTTCATACACCTTAAAGTTCATAAGGCGAAAAGAGGTTCTTTTGAGGTCCTTATACTCATATTAATTATGCCTGGCATTGAATGGACTGGGTATTTACCTTATCAATTATCAAATCGGCGGCGGGTTCTATTTGGTACCTGAATGGGTACCCGAATCGGACTGAACAAAATATTTGTCGGGCTATTGTTCCCTCGAATCTATGGAGTAAGACATCGATTTCTCAAGAAAATCAATTCTATTGATTGTACGATGGACCCCCCTGAAAAAGCATTGGCGCGCGTGTAAACGAGGTGCTCTACCTAACTGAGCTATAGCCCTTTTCTCCTTTCATGGATATCTTAACATCTAAGATAATTTCTTGTCAAGATAGATATTTCATAATCCCACATGATAGCTCCCTGATCCGTTTCCTACCAAGGATTGGTATTGCTTAGAAGTTATATTCGATCTATAATTAGAATCCCCGATGTGTCCTGCTTTTTCTATTTGGTGATAAAAAACCTACTTAACCCAGTGGTTAGAGTGTTGCTTTCATACGGCGAAAGTCATTGGTTCAAATCCAATAGTAGGTAGAACTTATTAGATACCGGAGTCAATGGTATCTAATAAGTTTTTCTGCCATCTTATTTTTTTTTTAGCCTTGGATCTAGAAAAAATCTAGAAATAAAACAAGAGTCCCCCTCGACTGAAGAAAAAATAAAATATTTTTTCCAAGCAGCTCAATTGGTCAAACGCAAACCAATTGCATCCTCGTTTGTTGCTTTGGATGAATGCCCGAAAGAACCACTTGAAGTAATGAATCTTATTCTATTCGGATTTCGAGGTGGAAAAACTCCCCTTGGATTAATGAATGATTTCGAAACGTTTCCCCGGCTACCTTCAGCCCAGTAAAAATTGAGGCGAGGAGATATTTCTGAAGAATAGTTAGGATGAAACCCTAAATTAAATAGGCGGTAAAACGAGAGAGAAATTGAATAGTTATGAGAGATCCAATCGGTTTGCTCATCAAAGAGCAAAAGAAGGGATAAAAAAAGAAACATCGATTGACAAAAGAGAGATAATTTACGAGATACGATCCGCCTGTATCTAAGGTATCAATTCAAAATCTTGAGTATAAAAAGAAAAACCCTGTACTCTATTCTGAAATGTTCTGATATGTGTGATGAATACATATTTTTTAGACATTTTACTTTTTAGACATTTAACTAATATGAATATGAAAGATATGAATATAAAAGAATTGACTCGAGTTCCATATGTATAAAAAAGAATTTATGGAATGGAAGGATGAAAATCGCTTATTATTATGGGTTGTTCCGTATACGTCCGCCCACTTTATATTCTATTATTCTATAGTCCACAGTGGGTATTACCCATGTTGTTTTGCTCGAAAAAAACATTCCCAATAAAATTCATTCGGTTATTCGGTTATATTAAAACTGGATTCCCAAGTTCCTTCCATCGTGTTGAGAATGAGAAAGCATTCATTTTTTGGTTCATTTCAAAATATTTCAATTGGTACCCGCAAGAAATAGGCCAATTCAGCAGCTTTTTGTTCAATTTCTTGTGGGGTCAAATTCTCATCAGTCCGAGTTAAAGGAATGGCCCCCTGGCCTCGGATTTCCATATAAAGGACACGGCGAGGATAAAGACTCCCTTTTATTTCCATTCTGATCGACTGGATATCTCTCATAAGGAATCGAAGGAAGATGCGACGGTTTATTCCAGGAAATCCCCAACGAAAAATACACACTATTCCCTCTTTTCTATCGAAAAGATCATAACCGCTACCTACATTCCACGAAATAGTGCACCACAAATAGGAACTAATAAACAGACCGGCGATCCCATAGAAAGACATCACAAGTCCTTGGGGGAAAAAAAGAATTTGCTGAGAGGGGAATAAGGATATCAGATTCCTACCAAGATAACTAGAAGTTCCAACCAATAAGAATCCCAATGAACCTAAAAAAAGGATACAGGCCCAGCAGAAATTACTTGTTTTTCGAGACTCTGTTATAAGTTCTATCCGTATACGTTCTGATTGCCAGTTCATATTAGATCCGGTTCCATTCTATTGGAATTCAGAGAAGAGAATGAGTCAAATTCATTCGACTTTACTTTATTTGTTTTGATACCGAAGTCACTCTCATCAACTAGCACTATGATGCTGTAAATCATCAGGAGTAATTCATTGAATTGGTTAGATATAAAAAAATCACACCCCTTAGATGATCCGACTATCTATATATACATAGATATAGATCTATTGACTTTTAATTTCATATATTCTTTTGATTTCATAGATTCGCGGATCTATTAAAAAAAGCGGTTATTGTTATGCATAACAATAACCGCTTTTTTTGCTCGGAGAGAGCCGCATGTCGTACCGTAACCTATTATTCTACTAATGGATATCTTTATTATGATCCAAGCTCAAGTGTTAAAGTAAATTGATGAGATTGAGATTTGATCCCATCGGATCTAAAGAATCTTGTTCTTTTGGACATGAAGAAATAAAGAAGCCATTGCAATTGCCGGAAATACTAGGCCCACCAAAGGCACAAAAATAGAGGGGACATTGAGATCTGTCATAGAAAGGGTACCTCGATTTAATATTTGTACCTGTTACAAATAGATCTTATGATCAATATATCTATAATAAGTATCTATTATAAGTATAGAATAAGTGCAATAAATATAGAACTAAATGAAATAAGTGTACCTATTCATTTTTCTACACGCAATAATAAGTTATGAGAATCCGCTTTTTATTAGTGCTCTACTTCATTGAATTGAATGAATTGAATTCAATCAACGAAAAGACCACGAAAAGAAACCGTGTAGCTGAAATAATTCACTCAGAACGCCCTTTAAAGGATTACGTGGTATAATTAAATCCAATAAGCCCTTCTCGAATGAATTCTCAGCCTCTTGTAAACCCTCGGGTACTGTCACATTCAATAATTGTTCAATTATTCTTGGACCCGCAAAAGCAATGTGGGCGTTGGGTTCAGCAATAATGATATCTCCCAGCATACCAAAACTGGCTGTCACTCCGCCGGTTGTAGGTGTTGTAAGGATTGATACATAGAATAACTTTCGCTTTAATTGATAAGTGTTTAAAAGAGAAGATATTTTAGCCATTTGCATCAAGCTCAAAGTTCCTTCTTGCATGCGTGCTCCTCCAGAAGCACACACCATAATAAGAGGCATAGAATTCTTAGTAGCATACTCGATCAAACGGGCGATTTTTTC